CCGTACAACCGAAAGATTGAATCCCAGATTCGACAAATAACCCATAAAATCGAGGGGATGGTTGGATAATTGGTTTATATGAATCCTTCCCGGGTTAACCCACACGTAAAAATGGCATTGCCAAAAATGGATAAGGTAATATTTCCATTGATTCATCACAAGGGGCGTCCCTTTTGATGCCAAAAGGGCTTTTCCTTGATACCTAACATAATGTATGAAAGGGTCCTTGAACAGCCCTAGCTTGGTTTGAAAATTATTATAAACAATTTGTTTTTTTATTTTACCATAGAAATAGATTCGCTCAAAAAGGACTCCAAAAGATGTTGATCGTAAATGAAAAGACTGGTTACGAAGAAACCCCAGGAGAAATTCGTATTCACATACATAATAATTATAGAGGAACAAGAAAAATCTTTGATTTCTTTTTCTTGATTTTTTTACCGTAAGAAAACTATCCCAACTATAATACTTGTACAAAAAGAGGCGTACTAAATGTAAAGAAGAAGCATCTTTAACCCAGTAGCGTAGGGTTTGCACAACTATTTCAAAATGGATGGGGGGAGGTATTTCTATATCTGACACATAAGTTAAATGTAAAAATTGATCTTCTAAAAAAGGAAATAGGGAATGAATTGAGCGTAAATTCTGAAATTTTACTAGCTCTTTCCTTTCTAAAAAAGCTTCTACTCGTAGGGAAAAAAAGAATTCGATAATTACTGAAAAAGTATCTGATAGCATTTGAGAATACAAACTTTTGTTGTACCCCAAAAATTCATTTTGGTTAGAACCTTTACTAAAAATAACCAAATGATTCCGTGGATACATTTGATTAATTAAACGTTTCCGAAGTAGGAAACTCAATTTTTTGTCATAATCCACATCCACATTTTCCAACAAAGTAGATCTATGATCGTGAGCAAATGCATAAATATACTCCTGAAAGATAAGCGGATAGAGAAAGTCACGTTGACGAGACTTATCGAGTTCGAAATATTCTTTAACTTCCTCCATGAAAAATGGAAATTCAATTTGAACAATAATAGATTTCGTGATTATCAAATGATACATAGTGCGATACAATCAAAACAAGGTATTAGAGGAATCTAAAGAATAAACACCTTGGAGAGATGACTCATCAACGGACTCTCTATCCTCTCTTTTCCATCTAGTAAATTCATTAGAGGATCAGAAAATGGTTTGAAATCCTTTATTTTTGAAACTCAATCGCTCTTTTGATTTTGGAAAATTCTTATTTATCAACAATCAATATACGGCTTCTTCTACACAACCATCTCCAGGGAGAATAGCGAATAGTTAGGATTTTCGTTTTAATGGATCATTCATTCATGGGGAGAATATTTTCCCGCAGCAGGCACTAATATATTTTTAACGTATAATTAGATCGGGGAGTCATTCAAATTCCGAACATAAGCACGTGGCTTTTTGTTTCCCTAAAATTGGAGCCAAAAGGCTCTATCCATTTATTCACTTGACCCAACTGAAAATTCCTTTTGTTTTGCTCTACAAATTTCAATCAGCACTGAGCTTTTCAAAATCAAATATTCTTAGAATTATCTATTGATACGACATGCTATTTTTTCCAGTCATTCCCATTTAGGATCAGTCGTGGTCGTACAAACTCTACCGATGGTATGGATGAATCCTTTGCTTCATCGAAATATGTAAAAGATCCTAGTCGCACTTAAAAGCCGAGTACTCTACCGTTGAGTTAGCAACCCGAAGAAAAAAATTAGAGTCTATAGATCTAGTCAAAACCAAATTAAAAATTTCATTACACAATCACAACATTGAACTAAGAAAAACGGAAAACAAAACGTTTTTGAACCAAGACGTCACTGAACAGAAACCCGGTAAAATCAAACCAAATCACATAAAAATTTTAATTCTAGCTAAATGTAAAAATGGATAAAGCACCTCTTATCTTATGTTATCTTTTACTTTGATTCATAAAAAAATCTATGGAACGCAGATAAATAGATCTTTTTTTTATCCACGATGTAATTATATTTGTTCCATACACTGTTGTCAAGATAAATACTGTGAAAAATAGAATAAAAAACTAAGAAAAACGGAAGGACTTGTGTTGGATGGGCACTACATGATTAAAGGGAATATCGCAATATTCTATTTATAGATTGACATTTTTGAGCTATTCTATCTGAATTTTTCTATCAAAAAGGGGTCTTTTTGTCGTTCTCGTGTTATTTTATAAATATAAAATTAAATGGGTTATGAATAGAGTAAGAGGGTAAATTAGTAAATAAAACTTAGAAAAAATCAAAAAGATAAGGGACATCCCTACACTCTATTTTTCGGTTGATTATGGAGAAGTTCTCTAAAAACCTCCGCCTTCTTTGAAATATCATGAACAGTTCCTGTCGGTTTAGCACCTTTTTCAAGGAAATAGATAATAGCCGGAACATTTAAATAAGTTTGATTCTTTATAGGGTCATAAAAACCCACTTTACAAAGATCTCTTCCTTCTCTTCTAGATCGAACATCAATTGCAACAATTCGATAGACGGCTCATTGGGATAGATGTAGATGAACCCCCCCCCTAGAAACGTATAAGAAGTTTTCCCCTCGTACGGCTCGAGAAAAAATGATTTGAATTCTATCTTTTATAGTATGGAATATATGGAAATTGAATTACAAATAGATTCCTAAAATCAAATAAATTATAGAATAGAATCAAAAGAAAGCCTTTTTTTGTTTCGTTTTACCCCAAAAAGAAAAGCCATTCGTACTCATAACTCAAGTTAGATAATTATCAAATAGTTCAAAGAACATTCTTAGGAATTTCCTTTATTGAGTAGTCTTTAATCTTTTTCTGTCTCTCGTTTATAATTTTTTTTTTCTTCTCTAGTTATTAACGTTATTAAGACAATTGAAAATAGTATTTTCTTGTTCCAAGATCTTTTCTTTTTACTTTGAATCCTTAGGTTTAGACATTACTTCGGTGATCCTTAATCATTTCAAAATGGCAGCAACATACCCCTTTTTATGATTCGGTGTATTAAGGAATCATTCGAATGGTTGATTCCCACTTTCTACACTTTGAATCAAAAGAGTTTTACAAATTCGAAAAAATAGTACTTGTGGATTTGAAACGTGTTCGAATTAGATCCTTTCAATTTATATCTTAAAGATATACTTCTACTTACGAAGTTGTTCCAACGTATTCATTGGCACTAACCCTAGATCCTTGCCCCTGAGAACTAACTTAATACTTTACTTTATACTCGAGCTCCATCATATTATCTTCTACTATTCGATTGTAATTACAATCGATATAGAACAGAACAAAAGATGTCGAGCCAAGGGCACCTTCATTGATATCTAAAATGACGGATGTAAGAATCCACATAAGATCATGTCCTTCAAGTCGCACGTTGCTTTCTACCACATCGTTTTAAACGAAGTTTTACCATAACATCCTGTAGTTTAGAAATGGAATCATGAGTAGTCATTGGTTTGGGTCAACACTGGGTATATCGTAATCCATTTTCCTTGTATACGGAGTTGCTCTATATATATATTTTTCAAAGGAAGTCTCACTAAGAATGAAACTTAAATACCAAATTTCTTTTAATTTTATTGTATTTGTATAAGATATATTCTTATTCTTAATATAGAAAAATGTAGAATAGAAAGAAACTCAAAACAAGAAGTTCTTTTTTATGAATTCCCACCGAGAATTCACAGGAAATCAGTTCCAATCTTGAATTTCCTATTTCGACATCGGTATTTGCATACAGTCCATTTTGTCATCCTATCCTAAGATAGATAAATCTAGTTTTCTTTTCTAATTTCACCATCGATAGCCGGAAAGAGATAAGTAAAAAAACTGTTGTTATTGAATCTAGAACAACATATACATTCTCCATCTTTACTTTAAGTAATTTTTCTATAATCCTTACTTTAAGTAATTTTTCTATAATCCTTACATAAAGAGACTAGAATGTATGAATACCCTCCTCTCCAAATTGTTATCTAGCTTTATAATTATCAATTCATTTTTTGCATTATTGAATTAGAGTAAAAATAGAAATGCTTAAAAGGGGGGATTCAAAAACTAAGAATCCGTTATATGTTATATATGGAATTTACTTAATCTTTTATTAATTATTTTATATTTTATTATTTTATTTATGATGAGATTCAAGCAGATTAAAGAAATGAAACTGGCTACTTTTTATTACGGGGGATGATAAAGCATAAAGAAAAAAAAACATCTATTTTTCCGAGATACTTTATGTGAACTAGTCTAGGTATAAAGTCAAAGAAAACTGACTTGTTCTTAATTTTACATTCTAGAGAATTACTAATTAATCGATCCATGCCTTTCAATTAAAGGATCCAGGGAAAAGTTTTCTAAGGCCTTCTTACCTTCAGTATGAATAGAAAAGGTCGCCGGGCCTATAACGAAAGGAGTATAAATGACTTCTTTTTTTTTATTCAAACTATTGGAATCGAAATTAACTATACTTGACTAAAAAAATGTAGCTATATCTATGTGTCAGTTGAACTCACTTAAGTTTGTAAAAAAATATGGTTCGGAAAAAAATTAGTAATTAAAGAAGAATCCCACTTTATCCAAGAATCTATTACTCTCTTATTTTAACTAAATGACGGTTTATTCAAAAAAAAAATTTATTCGGATATAACACATCTGGGACGGAAGGATTCGAACCTCCGCATAGCGGGACCAAAACCCGTTGCCTTACCACTTGGCCACGCCCCACTTCTATTTCTATTGTTCACTCCTAAACACTACTCTTGGTATGGGTTGTTCGTCAATTCGAGATAAAATATCTATGGAATATGTTTTGATAGATTTTAACACATGTCGAGATAGAATTATCTAAAAATGGATTGATCATTACATATAATTTAATTAAGATATAAGATATTGTATGAAAGTAGAATTTCTTCTATTTTGAATTGAAAATAGAAGGATTTTTGATTGGGTGAGTTTAAAGAAAAAGAAAGATTTTTAAGTCTATTTTACTTTAACTCAATCAAAATGCAATTATCTCTAACCAAGAACAAAAAACCTTTTGTTATGCTTAATATCTTCAGTTTGAGCGGTATCTTTCTTAATTCTGACCTTTATTCGATTCATTTTTTATTTGCCAAATTACCCGAGGCCTATGCTTTTTTAAATCCAATTGTAGATCTTATGCCAGTTATACCTCTTTTATTTTTTCTCTTAGCCTTTGTTTGGCAAGCTGCTGTAAGTTTTCGATGATCTATTTAATACTGCCCTAAAAAAATGAATGATTTATTCGAACATAAGATCAGATAATTCTTATCTTAGAAGAATGAATCCTTGGTTCAAACACTGAAATTCTTAGATAGGTGCGCGAACACCTCATTTATTCATTCTGACCCGATTTCAGTTGAAAAACTCGAGTAAGTTACCCCACAATTAGCTATTTTTGTTTTGGATAGTAAAGACAATTTTAGTACTGATGAATTTCTGAAAATTCGTTTTTTTAGAACCCACTTAATTTCTGAGTATCAAAATAGGATAGTAGGATATATGTTATAAAAATGGCAAATCTATTCTCTTTTTTACAAAAAAAAAAAAAAATGATATTGGAGATTGTGTAATGCTTACTCTCAAACTCTTCGTTTACACAGTAGTGATATTCTTTGTTTCTCTCTTCATCTTCGGATTCCTATCTAACGATCCAGGACGTAATCCGGGACGGGAAGAATAGAATAAAAAAATAGGATAAGGCTTTTTTCTTTTGTTTTCTTACTAATATTTTTATAGACTTTTTTGGATTTACTCCTTTAACTAATAACTAAAACAAAATGGAAAGTTGACTTTCCGTGAAATTGAAAAGAAAACAAAAATCGAAATTCAATATAAACGGAAAGAGAGGGATTCGAACCCTCGGTACGAATCACTCGTACAACGGATTAGCAATCCGACGCTTTAGTCCACTCAGCCATCTCTCCTTTTGAAAAAGAATAAGTACTATGTTACACTACATATAATGTATTAGATAAGGATTGAAAAAAGCATTTCTTCTTTATTTTATTATATTAATCTAAAGAGGGTTTAGCAGCAATTCCCGAATTTTATATATTTTTTTTTTATTTCGATCAAGTAAGAGTAAGTGCTTAAACGAGATCTTTCTAATAAACAAAAAAAAAAAAAAGAGAATACTTCTCTAATCTCGTCTGATTACAATCTTTTTCATTCCCCATAGCCTGGCCGGGTTAATACCTAGCCGGGCCTCTTTGTTTTCATAATAAAAAAACTCTTCTTTATTTTTGTTTTTGAATAGATATAGAGGTATGGATAGTTCGAACTAATTCAGAAAATTTGCCCAAAACCGTCCACCAACAAAAGCTCGTTAAACTAAGCCCTTTCTTAATATTAAAATCACTAAGTGACCTGACAAAAGAAATCAAGACTCTAAATTTCATGATTTTTGCTAATAACCTTGGGATTACCTTTTGGTCGACAAAAATCCATTTCTATACAATAATGACATTGTAGCGGGTATAGTTTAGTGGTAAAAGTGAGATTCGTTATATTAACCCCTTTATAGTTAAGGGGTCCTTCGGTATTATTTGTATTCCGATCAAAAACTTTATTTCGTAAAAAGGATTTAGCCCCCTTTACCTCGCAATGACAAATTCGAGGATAAATCCACATTCTCATGATTTTTATCCAAAGTTCAATTTGAAAATTGGATTCTGAAATTATGAAACAGAATTGTTATTGAATTGGATCAATACTTCCAATTGAATAAGTATGAGTAAGGAATCCATGGATAAAGAAAATTTTTTTTCTAATCGTAACTAAATCTTCTCTTTTTGCGAGAAATTTGAAGCAAAATAGCTATAAATGATGACTTTGGTTTACTATAGACATCAACATATTGTTTTATCTCGGTAGAAAAAAAGACTTTTCCTCAAGATTCTCGCCACTCGAAATAGAGAACGAACTAACTAGAAAGGTTTTTCTAATCTTCCCCTTCTATGGGGGTCATCTATAAAGCAAGCCTCTTGAATGTATTCAAGATAGAAAAGCTGACATAGATGTTATGGGTCAATTTTTTTTTTTTGCTTTTTTCCTTCACAGCTTAGATCATGGACTTTATCCATCTTCCATAAAGGAGCCGAATGAAACCAAAGTTTCATGTTCGGTTTTGAATTAGAGACGTTCAAAATCCGGAATTGACGTCGACTATAACCACTAGCCTTCCAAGCTGCCGATGCGGGTTCGATTCCCGCTACCCGCTATTTCTTGAATTCTCTTATCTATATATAAAGTGAATAAATATAGAATTCATAATTTATTAATGTATTATTTTATTTTTTTCCCGAATAAGAGATAGAAAAGAAAAACTCACAATGAAACGCGTCCATTGTCTAATGGATAGGACATAGGTCTTCTAAACCTTTGGTATAGGTTCAAATCCTATTGGACGCAATTTCGTTCCATTTTTTTTTTTT